TCATTGATTTGATTCTCTCAATAGATACCGAGATTCATATTGGAAATCAAAAATATAGTAATTCAAACTATAAGACATAGGAGTAATTCAGATTGATCAGAACAAATAGATATAGCAAATAAATGGAATTGGATGCTATGTCAATCCCATATATGGAATTGATATTCGCATATATCAAGATAATCTTGTAGATTGATATATAGATCCATATCAAATGCAGCCTCTAGCTTTATTTTATTCCAGGGGGCAGCTTTATAACAAGAATCTAACTAATAAATAGTATGGTAGAAAGATTCATCTATTTCTTTCTACCATACTATCTATCTATTAGAATACTGCCGATTCTAGTCCACTCATTTCATTTAAGACATGAAATTGGAATCTTTTTCATTTTATTTCGTCAATTTTGGCTAAGAACTAAGAAGTCAAGTTTCATTCAAATTAGTTAATAATTAATCGTTTTGACTGACTGTTTTTACATAAATGATAAGTAGAAAAGCGGTAGGAACTAGAATAAATAGTGCAGTAGCAATAAATGCAAGAATATTTACTTCCATAATCTCATCGGTTTTTTACTTCGCAATAACTCGGGATTTAATCCCATAGAGATGATAAATCTTTGGCCTGTAAATTCAATGAATGAATATTACCTCTCGATGATCTTGAATCAGATAAATATCATGAATAACAATATCTGAACTATCAAATAAATTCGTCGTCGAGAATTGAATAGTATAACATAGGAAGTTCTTTTATCCATACCGCCCCAAACTTGGATTGCTGACCTAACCCAAAATTCCTTTATTTATTTATCATTTTTTATTATCTGTTCTTTTTTTCTCTCTAATCTATCTAGTTCCTTCTTGTACAATCATCTGATGAAGTCTCATCAAATAGCTCTTCCACTTCCAGTGGTCACATAGTTACAAACCCAAACAAACAATAAAAGCTAAATGGAAAAAGAAAGGAGTTTAGAACGAAACTATTTTTGACTTGGAAGACAAAGAAGTGTGATAAAGATGAGACCGTATAAAATGAATATTCATCAAATTTACTATTTTCCGATTTGTTCTTTCGTCGATGGGGCCTTAAAACAAAATGAAAAATAGGAAAAATGATTCATTCGCCTTTCTAAGAGGAGTAGGATCTTTGGTTGATCTGTCCTTCCCCCTCCTTTCTTCGTAGATTATTAGCCCCGGGACACCTATACCAAAAGCTCAGTGTGCAATTTGCATGAAATCTATTTTGCAACTTCAAACTAGTAAGTCAGGTTCCATAAATCCGTAGCCAGAAAAATAAATTGTTTTTTTTTTTGTTTTTTCTGGAAAGTATTTTCTTATATTCAATTTTGTATTGGACAAGAAAGGAATTCCTTTTGTGTATGCGCGCCTCAAAAAAGTATAGTACTCGATTCCATTACATGCATCGGGGGCAATCGAAAAAGCCAGCATTTCTTGGAATACTGACTATAATGCTACCAATAATTGTACTAATCCAACCGCATATGTCTTTCTCCTACCAAAAGGAAAGAAAAAAGAAATAAGGATTTCCCCTTTGCTTTGACAATGGAATTCTTCCCCCGGTCCCCTTCAGAAAAAGGGAGAGATTTTTTGATATATTTATTGGATCCGTCGGGACTGACGGGGCTCGAACCCGCAGCTTCCGCCTTGACAGGGCGGTGCTCTGACCAATTGAACTACAATCCCAGGGAAATACGGGATCTAGCAGAAAATTTGATTCTTTTTTATCTCCGGATCGGGTATTTCTGAAGTACAAAGGGAGTTATATCATCTCATGGCGGATTGGCGAATTATTGGGCCGAGCTGGATTTGAACCAGCGTAGACATATTGCCAACGAATTTACAGTCCGTCCCCATTAACCGCTCGGGCATCGACCCAGGAAGAATCAATTTTCGACTTATTGGTAATCCATGATCAATTTCCTTTCGTAGTACCCTACCCCCAGGGGAATTCGAATCCCCGCTGCCTCCTTGAAAGAGAGATGTCCTAAACCACTAGACGATGGGGGCCCGCTTGACCAACGGCCATCATACTATGATCATAGTATGATCCGTTTTTTGAAATTGTCAATATAATCAAATGATTCTAGCCGAGGGATCTTTCCCCCTTTCAGAATTGCATAGAATTGTTTTTTATTCGTCATTGACGAATTATTCATTAGAATCGACATTAGAAATCTAGTAGTAGTATTTTTTTTTTTATTATTTCAATTGAATTTATTTCTATTCGAGTCGGTCTTGAAACAATTCATTGCATTTTCTCCTAGACTTCCTAGGTAAATCCATTTTATTATTCAACAATGAGCCACTAGACACTATGTATCTACTGCACGTACTTAATGCATATATACTTATGTTTATAATATATGTACATATAGATATTTTATCCACATAGTGAATAATTCCGGAATTAAATAAAAAAGGCCCTTTTAACTCAGTGGTAGAGTAACGCCATGGTAAGGCGTAAGTCATCGGTTCAA